TCTTGACCAATTTGAAAGATCATTTGATGTAGTTGAAATAACTGAGTTTGGTGTTATTCGATCAAGTAGGGGAAACTCAAGGGAATTCATAACTCTTTCAATCTTTTTGTTTTTTTTATTGTTAGAATATTCAGAAACTAAGACCATTCCAATGCTCCTTTTCGCCATGCATAAACTAAACCAACAATTAGGATAAGCACGAAAATGAAAGCTTCGATAAAAACGGATACACCCAATACATCGAAACTCATTGCCCATGGATAAAGAAAAACCGTTTCAACATCAAAAACAACAAAAACTAAAGCAAACATATAATAACGGATTCGAAATTGTAACCAAGCATCACCAATTGGTTCTATACCCGATTCATAAGTAGAAAGTTTCTCCGGTTCTTTTCGAATCGGAGCTAAAATGCCGGAAAGTAGAAATGCCAAAATCGGAATAACACTTGATATTATTAGAAATGCCCAGAAAAAATCATATTCATAAAGCAGAAACATAGATGCACTCCTATGAATGTGGAAAATAGAACGAATTAGGCCAATTTTACTTGGAATTGTCAAGCCATGCATAACTGTTTAGTCAAAAAAACAATTCATTTTGATCGAACCGCGCAGTTTCGTTTGTTTACCGCGAGACATGTATCCTGATTCATTGACTGGAATCTTATTTCCGTTTTTCATTACACCTAGTTAGATATATTTTTATCTAAATAAAACGAAAATATAAGTCAAAAAACAATAGATATTGCTCTTCTATTATATCTATACACAAAATACATATACAAATTAAACGTTCTCACTTTCACTTCTTTGTCTAATGAAATTCGACAATTGATATTTTGAGTCTATTTTTTATTTCGATTTTTTTAGACAAAGAATCTCTTATGAATAAATAGAATCAAGAAAACTGTCTTATTTTTCCCTCTTTTTTTCATAGTGATTTAGAATTTGAGAATAGTCGGACCTAAGAAAATTTATATTTCAGGATTTCATTTGAAATTTCAAAAAAAAAGGTCTTGATTTTTTTGTTATTCGAATACGGACGAAGTAATTTAGATTTATTAGATATGTAAAGAAAAACAACCGGTTTTGTTCGTAAGGTATTCAGGTATATGACGAGAAAAAAGCCTATTTCACAACGTTTCCGACGAACCTGACTAAAGATCGTTGTCAAGATAAGATCTCGATTGTCCACCAATCAAAAATGGAGTAGTACGTTCCGAGATCAATATGACTTACTATTCGGCTGGAGTGAGGTTGAGTTGGGTTGCTCGCCCAGATCGTGATTTTGATTCCAAAAATTGACTAGGATTGCATACAAAAAAAGGGGGGATTCTAAAGAATTTATTGGGGTGGGCGTAATAAAGAGAAAAACTCACACGCCATTAGCCTACGAGGCTGCAAGTAGAAAATGGGTTTGTTTATCCAAAATTAGAAAAATGCCGATTGGGTCCGTTGAAATGTGCTTTTTTTTCTGTTTTATGCTTCGCTCAGAATGATCCCAGGGAGCAAGCTTTTGGGAATAATTTTTTTCGATGCACTGCCCGGGCCGTTAAAAATAACAACTACTACGGGGGGGAAATGTCATTTTTCATCTATAAAATGTATTGTAGGGCTATACGGACTCGAACCGTAGACCTTCTCGGTAAAACAGCTCAAACTTTTTTCTTTTTATCAAACTGATTCGAACTGTTCCAAAGACCCAACATGCATTTTTTTTGCATTGGGCTCTTTCATTAACTGATATAAATATAAGCTAGTCCACCATTTTTTTTCTTGACAGAAAGCAGATGGTTCCGTGTGCTCGGATTCATTGTTTGGACTCTGATCCAGGAGCACTACCAAAGTGTTTCAAAGAAGGGTTATATTGACATAGGTCTGCCTTTGGCCTAGATCTATTTTAAAATGAAATGGGGTCTCTATCGCTCTTTTAAAAGAATCAAATATGAAACTTCATACACCTTAAAGTTCATAGGACGAAAAGAGATTTTTTCGAGGTCCTTATACTTCATTATGCCTAGCATTGAATAGGCTGGTTATTCACCCTATCAATATCTCCAATCAATAAAGCGTTCGATTTAACGACTAAATGGACACCCGAATTGGACTGAACTAATTGTCAGGCTATTGTTCTCTTGTTTCCGCAAAGTAATAGAGTCAGACATTGATTTGTCAATCAAGTCTTTTGATTGCATGATGAACTCCCCTGAAAAACATTGGCGCACGTGTAAACGAGGTGCTCTACCAACTGAGCTATAGCCCTTGTGTTTGTACTACATAGTTTAGCATGTAGCCAATTTTTTGTCAAGATGAGGATGAGGATTTCCTGATCCAACATCGCAGCTCTTTGATCTGTTTGATTCATATTGCTTAGAAGTCATATTCGATTTATAATCTATATGATGGGGTTTCTATTTGTTTATCTTTGTGATGATAAATGACCTACTTAACTCAGCGGTTAGAGTATTGCTTTCATACGGCAGGAGTCATTGGTTCAA